TTTCTATGTTCTATAGACTTGTATGTAACTATTGAGAGTCGGGATATTCTACATAATGTGAATATTCCACCAAAAAGTTTGATTTTAGTTAAAAATGATCAATATGTAGAATCAGAACAAGTGATTGCTGAGATTCGTGCCGGAACATCCACTTTTCATTTTAAAGAGAGGGTTCGAAAACATATTTATTCTGAATCAGAGGGAGAAATGCACTGGAGTACCGATGTCTACCATGCACCTGAATATACATATGGTAATGTTCATCTATTACCAAAAACAAGTCATTTATGGATATTAGCAGGAGGTCCGTACAGATCCAGTATAGTGTCTTTTTCGCTCCACAAGGATCAAGATCAAATGAATGTTCATTATTTTTCTGTCGAAGAAAGATATATCTCTGACCTCTCAATCACTAATGATCGAGTAAGACATAAATTGTTGGATACCTCTGGTAAAAAAGATAGGGAAATTCTTGACTATTCAAGACTTGATCGAATCATATCCAATGGTCATTGGAATTTCATATATCCTTCGATTCTCCAAGAGAATTCTGATTTATTGGCGAAAAGGCGAAGAAATAGATTCATCATCCCATTACAATATGATCAAGAACGAGATAAAGAACTAATACCCTGTTTTGGTATTTCGATTGAAATACCCATAAATGGTATTTTACGTAGAAATAGTATTCTTGCTTATTTTGATGATCCACGATACAGAAGAAAGAGTTCGGGAATTACTAAATATGGGACCGTAGAGGTGGATTCAATCGTAAAAAAAGAGGATTTGATTGAGTATCGAGGAGCAAAAGAATTTAGTCCGAAATACCAACTGAAAGTAGATCGGTTTTTTTTCATTCCCGAAGAAGTGCATATCTTACCCGGATCTTCGTCCATAATGGTCCGTAACAATAGTATCATTGGAGTAGATACACAACTCGCTTTAAATACAAGAAGCCGAGTAGGTGGATTAGTCCGAGTGGAGAGAAAAAAAAAAAGTATTGAACTGAAAATCTTTTCTGGAGATATTCACTTTCCTGGAGAGACAGATAAGATATCCAGGCACAGCGGCATTTTGATACCACCAGGAACGGAAAAAAAAAATTCTAAGGAATCCAAAAAATTGAAAAATTGGATCTATGTCCAACGGATCACACCTACCAATAAAAAGTATTTTGTTTCGGTTCGGCCCGTAGTCACATATGAAATAGCTGATGGGATAAATTTAGCAAAACTTTTCCCTCAGAATCTCTTGCAGGAAAAGGATAATATCCAACTTAGAGTTGTCAATTATATCCTTTATGGAAATGGAAAGTCAATTCGAGGAATTTCTCACACAAGTATTCAATTAGCTCGGACTTGCTTAGTATTGAATTGGGACCAAGAAAAAAATGGTTCTATAGAAGAGGTTCATGCTTCTTTTGTTGAGGTAAGGGCAAATGATCTGATTCGCGATTTCATAAGAATTGAGTTAGTCAAGTCTACTATTTCATATACCGGAAAAAGGTATGATACGGCAGGTTCAGGATTGATTCCCGATAATGGATTAGATCGCACCAATATAAATCCTTTTTATTCCAAGGCGAAGATTCGATCATTTACCCAACATCAAGGAACTATTGGTACGTTGTTGAATCGAAATAAGGAATGCCAATCTTTGAGAATTTTGTCATCATTCAATTGTTCTCGAATTGGTCCATTCAATGGTTCGAAATATAACAATGTGACAAAAGAATCGGATCCCATAACTATAACTCCAATTAGGGATTTGTTGGGTCCCTTAGGTACTATTGTACCTAAAATAGTGAATTTTTATTCATCTTACCATTTAATAACTCATAATCAGATCTTGTTAAAGAAATATTTGCTACTTGACAATTTTAAACAGACTTTCCAAGTACTTAAAGTACTTAAATACTGTTTAATAGATGAAAATAGAAGGATTTATAATCCTGATCCATGCAGTAACATCATTTTGAATCCATTTTGGTGCTTTCTCCATCACAATTATTGTGAAGAGACATTTACAATAATTAGCCTTGGACAATTTATTTGTGAAAATGTATGTCTATTTAAATATGGACCACACATAAAAAAATCTGGTCAAATTTTCATTGTTCATGTTGACTCCTTAGTTATAAGATCAGCTAAGCCCTATTTGTCCATTCCAGGAGCAACTGTTCATGGACATTATGGAGAAACCCTTTATGAAGGAGATACATTAGTTACATTTATATATGAAAAATCCAGATCTGGTGACATAACGCAAGGTCTTCCAAAAGTGGAACAAATCTTAGAAGTGCGTTCGATTGGTTCAATATCGATGAACCTTGAAAGGAGAGTTGAAGGTTGGAACGAACATATACCAAAAATTCTTGGAATCCCCTGGGGATTCTTGATTGGAGCTGAGCTAACCATAGCCCAAAGTCGTATCTCTTTGGTTAATAAGATCCAAAAGGTTTATCGATCCCAGGGGGTACAGATCCATAATAGACATATAGAGATTATTGTACGTCAAGTAACATCAAAAGTGTTGGTTTCAGAAGATGGAATGTCTAATGTTTTTTCACCTGGAGAATTAATCGGATTGTTGCGAGCGGAACGAGCAGGGCGTGCTTTGGACGAAGCGATCTGTTATCGGGCAATTTTATTGGGAATAACGAGGGCATCTCTGAATACTCAAAGTTTCATATCCGAAGCGAGTTTTCAAGAAACCGCTAGAGTTTTAGCAAAAGCTGCTCTACGAGGTCGTATTGATTGGTTGAAGGGCCTGAAAGAGAATGTTGTTCTGGGGGGGATTATCCCGGTCGGTACCGGATTCAAAAAATTAGTGCACCGTTCAAGGCAAGACAAGAACATTCATTTGGATTTGGAAATAAAAAAGAAAAATCTATTCGAGTTAGAAATGAGAGATATTTTGTTACACCATAGAGAATTTTTTTGTTCTTGCGCCCCAAACAATTTCCATGAGATACCAGAAAAAGCATTTACGCGATTTCATAATTCCTAAAAGGAGATTCATTCTTTTTACTTTCTGGTCCGATTTTTTATTTGGTAATAAATAAAATAAGTAATTCAAAAAAAATGAATGGTTTGGGCCGTGTATCAACGGTCAATCCCGGTAGAAGGTTCCGTCGGAACAATTATTTATTTCAGGGTACCTCGTCTCTTTGTTAAAAAAAAAACAAAGAGAAAGTGGGGGAAAAAATGACAAGAAGATATTGGAACATCAATTTGGAAGAGATGATGGAAGCAGGAGTTCATTTTGGTCATGGTACTAAGAAATGGAATCCTAGAATGGCCCCTTACATCTCTGCAAAGCGTAAAGGTATTCATATTACAAATCTTACTCGAACTGCTCGTTTTTTATCAGAAGCCTGTGATTTAGTTTTTGATGCAGCAAGTAGGGGAAAAAACTTCTTAATCGTTGGTACCAAAAATAAAGCAGCGGATTCAGTAGCATTAGCTGCAATAAGGGCTCGATGCCATTATGTTAATAAAAAATGGCTCGGTGGTATGTCAACGAATTGGTCCACTACGGAAACGAGACTTCATAAGTTCAGGGACTTAAGAGCAGAACAAAAGATGGGGAAACTCAATCGTCTCCCCAAAAGAGATGCAGCAATGTTGAAGAGAAAATTATCTACCTTGCAAACATATCTGGGTGGGATCAAATATATGACGGGGTTGCCCGATATTGTAATAATCGTTGATCAGCAAGAAGAATATACGGCTCTTCGAGAATGTGTCATTTTGGGGATTCCGACGATTTGTTTAATCGATACAAATTGTGACCCAGATCTCGCAGATATTTCGATTCCAGCCAACGATGACGCTATAGCTTCAATCCGATTGATTCTTAACAAATTAGTATCCGCAATTTGTGAGGGTCGTTCTAGCTATATAAGAAGTCGTTGATTATGATTATGTTATGATTAAGAATAATAAGATTAGTTAATTATTTGAGAACTTCATAGATTTATTGGATCGGTTACTAGTTTTGTCTTTCATTTTTAAAAAGAGATAAAATGGGGATATTGATATTATGTTATGTGATTTCTTGGTATCCTAAATATATGATTAATGATTAAAGTAGATGAGTTGAGAAAGATATGGTTGAATCAAAATAATTCCTTTTTTGAAGTTCGATTTCTGTCAGAGGACAATATGAATGTTATACCATGTTCCATTAAAACACTCAAAGGGTTATACGATATATCAGGTGTAGAAGTAGGCCAACATTTATATTGGCAAATAGGAGGTTTACAAATTCATGCCCAAGTACTTATCACTTCTTGGGTCGTAATTGCTATCTTATTAGGTTCAGTCATCATAGCTGTTCGGAATCCACAAACCATTCCGACCGACGGTCAGAATTTCTTCGAATATGTCCTTGAATTTATTCGAGACTTGAGCAAAACTCAGATTGGAGAAGAATATAGTCCTTGGGTTCCCTTTATTGGAACTATGTTCCTATTTATTTTTGTTTCTAACTGGTCAGGTGCCCTTTTACCTCGGAAAATCATACAGTTACCTCATGGGGAGTTAGCTGCGCCCACGAATGATATAAATACTACTGTTGCTTTAGCTTTACTCACGTCAGTGGCATATTTTTATGCGGGTCTTACCAAAAAAGGATTGGGTTATTTCGGGAAATACATTCAACCAACTCCAATACTTTTACCAATTAACATCCTAGAAGATTTCACAAAACCTTTATCTCTTAGTTTTCGACTTTTCGGGAATATATTGGCTGATGAATTAGTAGTTGTTGTTCTTGTTTCTTTAGTACCTTCAGTAGTTCCTATACCTGTCATGTTTCTTGGATTATTTACAAGCGGTATTCAAGCTCTTATTTTTGCAACTTTAGCCGCGGCTTATATAGGGGAATCCATGGAGGGTCATCATTGATTAGCTTTCGAAATAGTCTTTTTTTTTGAAGCTTATCCCAATTCAGGCAATGCATGGTTCAAGATAATCCACTTGGTTCTTGGTTGGGGAACATAATAGATACAAATACGTATGTATATACGACTAGAGTTGTAGGAGGAAAGATAGACGATATTACGGAATTGTGAGAAAAAAAAAAAGGGATGGGTTAGGGGGGTCACACTAGATATATGTAATGTCTATAAGTCCAGCCCCTGTGTATCTTTCGAAGAATGATTCTAGAATCCGATTCAATATAAAAAGAAAATGCGGGTGGTTTACGTTATGAAAGAAACAAATGTATATGTGATATTAGATATATACTAGTTATCTAGGGGTTATCCCTATCTATATTATTATTTAAATTCGAAGTTTTTAGTTACTTCGACCCGATAGATTTTAGTGATCAAATAAGTAATAATTCATTGGTTGATTGTATCATTAACCATTTTTTTTTTGGTGCGAGGAACTTATCATGAATCCACTGATTTCTGCCGCTTCCGTTATTGCTGCTGGATTGGCCGTAGGGCTTGCTTCTATTGGACCTGGAGTTGGTCAAGGTACTGCTGCAGGCCAAGCTGTAGAAGGTATTGCGAGACAACCAGAAGCAGAAGGTAAAATACGAGGTACTTTATTGCTTAGTCTAGCTTTTATGGAAGCTTTAACAATTTATGGACTGGTCGTGGCATTAGCGCTTTTATTTGCGAATCCTTTTGTTTAATTTAATCCTAGAATTCAAATGTAAAAAAGTACGTAACGTACTTTTTTCTTATTTTATTAACTCGTTGCTGTTTGCTTCTGCGAATTCTATCAACACTTTACTCCTACAATTATTTATTTGTTGAGACAATACTCCGGGAAGGACTGATTTGAGGATGAGGAATTAGTGGATTCGCTCGCTTTCTTCCTTCCCGTCCTTAGTTTAGTACGATGGAAAGCTTTTTGACTTTTATTTTAGGAAGCCTTTCAACAAAGGAGATATTTCGCAATTGACATGAGACCTAGGACCTAACCTAATAAGTATCTTATCGGAAACTTCAACTTCAAAAAAAAAAAATAAGAAATTTTCAAATTATCAAATGAAATAAATAGATTTAATCTACTCCCATTAAAAAAGGGGAAATTAAATTAAGAAAAAGAAATCGATCAAAAAAAGGGGCGAGCGAAGTGATACAAAAAAACAACTCTGTTCTTTGTTAGTCCTATCTATAAGAGGAGAGCATATGAAAAATGTAACCGATTCTTTTGTTTCCTTGGGCCACTTGCCATCCGCCGGGAGTTTCAGGTTTAATACCGATATTTTAGCAACAAATCCAATAAATCTAAGTGTAGTGCTTGGTGTATTGATTTTTTTTGGAAAGGGAGTGTGTGCGAGTTGTGTATTTCAAGAATAGGTTGGATCCAACCGGCTGCACTTTATTTTGATTTATGTTATTTTATTTTTTATATTTTTTTTTATAGGATAAATAGGAAAAAAGGTGCACGATCTCAACGAATTACTTCTGAATACATACAGAAATCATATGTAAGAACCATAGCATTTCGTGACTCATTGGTAAAGCAACTTTGATTCTCTATCAACCAATAATGTGAGACCATTACCATGGTTAAAGCTAAACTGTTTGAAGTCCAGGCACAACATGGTACTCTTTCTACCACTACGTTAGTACCGAAATGGTTTAAAAATGAATAATTGGTAATTTGAATTTATCCGATATAGAGCACTCATATCGATAAAATGATTTGAACCATTTACTAGAAAAATGGGCACCTTGCCCTTTTTTATCCAATGCCGAATCGATGACCTATGTATAAAAAAAGAGGAATTTTTTGGATTTGAAGAAAAAAAGGAAATAAAAAATATATATATATATATATAGAAATTCTAAATATCAATTTGAAATTAAATAAAGAACAAATAAAGAAACAACTTTGCTGACAATTATAGATTTTTTGTCTGGTCGGAAGAGTCCTCCTAATATTCTGGTCTTGTATCGGTTTCGATATCTTTGAATACGAACGGAAAAGAGAGGATAGGCTCATTACATTAAAAGATATGGGAATGCCCATAAAATAAATAATTGAGCGTGAGAGCCAAATGAATCGAAAGATTCATGTTTGGTTCGGGAAGAGATCATGGACGTTGTAAAATGAATGGTAAGATAATCTACTTTCATTAAATGATTTATTAGATAATCGAAAACAGAGGATTTTGAGTACTATTCGAAATTCGGAAGAATTACGTGGAGGGGCCATTGAACAGCTCGAAAGAGCCCGAGCTCGCTTACGGAAAGTGGAAATGGAAGCAGATGAGTATCGAATGAATGGATACTCTGAGATAGAACGAGAAAAAGTAAATTTGATTAATGCTACTTCTTATAGTTTGGAACGATTAGAAAATTACAAAAATGAAACCCTTCATTTTGAACAACAAAGAGCGATTAATCAGGTACGACAACGAGTTTTCCAACAAGCCTTACAAGGAGCTCTAGGAACTCTGAATAGTTCTTTGAATAGCGAGTTACATTTCCGTACCATCAGTGCGAATATTGGCATCCTCGGGGCCATGGAA